TGAACTGAGGAGAATCTCTCCATAATTAATTTTACAAATTAACACATTTTTCTGACATCAATTCTTTTTTACTCATCTTCTACCAACACTGGACCTTCTAATCAAGTATGATTAGGGGGAGGAGTAGAGTGAATTCATTCTATTGCAACAGCATCATTTTCAGCTTTATAATTCACACGACGCGATACAAAAGCCTCTCAAATCATAACCATAAACAATAACACCCCCATCACACTTAATATAGACCCGATAGAAGAAAACACATTTCACATTAAATAAAAATCACTATAATCATTATAACGACGGGGCATTCTAGCTAACCTTAAAAAGTGTTGAGGGAAAAACGTTAAATTTACTCCCAAAAACATAACTCAAAATTGAGCTACTCCTAACACATGACTAAAAACCAACCCAGTAAACAAAGTAAATCAATGAGTAAACCTAGCAAAAATGGAAAAAACTGCACCCATAGATAACACATAATGAAAATGTGCCACCACATAATATGTATCATGTAACACTAAATCTAAACTACAGTTAGCCAAAACAATCCTAGTTAACCTACCAACAGTAAACAAAAACAAAAATCCACATACTCAATAAATAGGAATACTTCAAACTAAATTAGACCCCATCATAGTACTCAGTCAAGAAAAAATTTTAATCCTCGTAGGCACAGCAATAATTATAGTCGCTGCTGTAAAATAAGCTCGAGAGTCAACATCCATTCCTACTGTAAACATATGATGAGCTCATACTAAAAACCCTAAAAACCTAATACCAATAACCGCCCACACTATCCTATAAAACCTAAAAACTATTTCTTTACTTCCATAAAACACTACAATATGACTAATTATCCTAAATCCAGGCAAAATTAAAATATACACCTCTGGATGTCTAAAAAACCAAAATAAATGCTGATATAAAACAGGATCTCCCCTTCTTGCTGGATCAAAAAAAGAAGTATTAAAATTCCGATCAAATAACAACATAGTAATCGCTGCAGCCAATACTGGTAAAGACAATAATAATAAAATTGTTGTTACCAACACTGTCCAGCAAAACAACGGCATACTAAACATTTCTCATCTTTTTCTTTTCATATTAAATAAAGTAGTCATAAAATTTAAAGAACCTAAAATACTAGATACTCCCGCCAGATGTAAAGAAAAAATTGCACAATCCACAGCCGGTCCAGAATGTGCTAAATTTCCTGCTAAAGGAGGATAAACAGTCCATCCAGTACCTGCCCTACTCTCAATTATTGAACTCACCAGCAATAAAAATAAAGATGGTGGCAATATTCAAAAACTTATATTATTTAACCGAGGGAAAGCCATATCTGGACTTCCCACCATCAAAGGTAATAACCAATTACCAAATCTCCTAATTATTACAGGTATTACAAAAAAAAAAATCATAACAAAGGCATGTGCAGTAACTACCACATTATACATCTGCCCATCCCTAATAACCTGCCCCGCTTGAGACAACTCAAGTCGCACTAACACACTCATCCTAGTTCTAACAAAACCAGCTCAAATTCTAAAAATAAAATATAATGTCCCAATATCCTTATGGTTTGTAGACATTAGCCAACGTTCTATTCATATCATAACTAACGGCACCTAATGGTACGTAAAGAGAACTTAGGACTCTCGCGTTTTCTCCGCCACATTAGCTTTCTAATTTCACTTAAGCTGGGAATTATCTCCTCTCATACTTAGAAGGTACACGTTTTTAATCTAAACTACCAACTAAAATTAAAAACAAAAACACACTTATATAAATTACTATCAACATTCCCCCTAATAAAACAAAAGCCTCTCGACTATCCCACTCTCCTCGCATATTACTCACAGATTGGCTTCGAAAAAGCTTAGAAAAGACCTTTAATATCACAACCCTTATTAAAACCATCACTAATATTAACACAATAAATAAAAAAAAAGAATACCTAATCAAAGAAAAGTATACCGATAACTCCCTGAAAAAATTAATAAACGGAGGCATTCTTATGTTTCCTAACAACACCAAAAAAAAAAAAACTGCTATCCTCTTATAACTTAGTCTTATTCTACTGAACCTTCTAAAAATACGAGAACCAACTCGCTCATAAACAGAATTCCCAACAAAAAACATTAAAGGAGAGATTAATCCGTGTCCCAAAAAAATAAGATATGACCCTTTCAACCCATATAGCCTCCTTGTCAATAACCTTCCCAATCTAACACTTATATGACTAACAGAACTATAAGCAATAAATGACTTTACGTCGGACTGCCGCATGCAAACTAAAGTTGCAAATAACCCTCCTACAACGCTTAGCCTTAATAAAAAAAAAAAAAAAAAACTTGCATAAATCTTAGAAAGCAACACAACCCGGATTGCACCATACCCTCTCATTTTCAACAACAAACCAGCTAACACCATAGAACCACCAACAGGTGCCTCCACGTGTGCTTTAGGTAACCACAAGTGAAACCTATATAACGGCAGTTTACAAACAAAAGCTACTATTAAACAAAATAAAACCCCACCTATAAAGCAAGGTATTCTACTATTAAACTCCCATAAATAATAACTATCTTCATATATCAAAAAATTTATTATTACAATAGCTAAAAAAGGAAACCCCCCTACTAAAGTATACAACATAAAGTAATAATTAGCTATAATCCGTTCCATCTGTGCCCCCCACAATCTTACAACTAAAAAAATTGGAACAAGAGAAGACTCAAATAGAAAAAAAAAAAAAAAAAAACTTTCTACAGAAAAAAATAAAATTAGTAGTATAAATATAATAACATATAGGCCTACGTAACTTTCTATATAAAACTTTACATGACTAAGGCCAGAAAGCATACTAAACAAAACTACTCAAATACTAATCAAAATAAAATAAATTCCAATATTGTCTATAAATAGGGGGTAGAATTGATTAAACCCCCCTCTTCTCGTTCTAATAAGCTTTCTTAAGAAATAAAAACCAAAAAAACTAAAATAAATTAAATTTCAAACTAGGTTATTCTTTTTTCTTCTTAAAAACAAACTAACACCGCAAAAAAATAACAAATATAACACCAAAAACCTTAAGGATTCGAACCTTAAAACAACTTGTTTAGCAAACACTTGTCACTCCTGTCATTTTTTTATGAAGGTGGCCCCCCCCCACATCTTACGCACCACAAACATACATTTTCTTCAAACTGCTTCATAACACATTAAAATCTGGAGTTGAACCAGTTCAAGTAATTAACAGTTACTACGCTTCCAAAGCTATTTTAATGAAAAATCAAAAGACATCTGTATTTTGTAAGAATACTATTTTTATTAAACTATCTCCAATCCTCAGAATCTAATTTCTTATCTATTGTTTTGAAGACAACAAGTTTCTAATTAACCTAAGATTCCCTTACTTATTCTAAACCCTCTGATATATATAAGCTTAGTAGTAAGCTATAAACGTACCTCTGAATACAAGCCACCGCAATTTCCAAAAAAACTAATGCCAATAACACCACTCTTAGGATTGCCCTCACCATTTTTAAAAAAAACAGCCTCCCACTAATCAAAACTAAAAGTAAATGTCTAGCTGTAATATTTGCTATTAAACGGACACCCAACGCTAAAGGACGACAAAGTCAACTAATAATCTCAATTCATACTAATACTACAGCTAGAACACTAGGACTTCCTAAAGGCAAAAAATGAGAAACACAACCAGAATAATTAACAAAAAGACAATAAATATATCTACCCAACCAAAAAATAACTCTGAATCCTAAAGTAACCATTGGCAAACTAGTGAAAGAAAAAGATATTGGAACTAACCCAAATAAATTAAAAATCAAAATACTAACTAACATTAAAATGATTAAATATAACCTTGGATACAACATCTTTGAATAATGACTTAGCACTCTTACTGAAATTAATTCAAAGTATCTATTTCCTTTATTCTGAGTTAAAAACAGCACCACACTGATTAGAATAAGCATCCTAATCGGAATTGTTAAAAAAAAAGAACTTTCAAATAAGCTAAACACCCCTACAAAAGAAATCATCAAACTCCCTCTAAGTCTTTTCAAGACTTTATTTTATTCTAAACTACTTTGTAAAAACCATTCAAAGATAAAATCTCTTATTTCTTTAATTCCCAAAACTAATATTTTTATTAAACTAACCTTTGTTAACAGCACATCCTTAAAAAACTAATAAACTAACCAATAAATACAAAAACACCAAAGGCAAATACACTCCTCACATTAAAAAAATTAATTGAGTAAACTTAAACCGAGGTAATACAGACCGAATTCATAAAACAAACAACAAAACTAACAACATGCCAAATCATAAAAAACCATTAATACCATAAAACACAATCCTACTTAAAAAAGACATGAACCAAATATTTATATACTCAGATAAAAATAACAATGTAAACCCATATCTAGAATACTCCACATTAAATCCAGAAACTAACTCTGACTCCCTCTCTACTAAATCAAAAGGAGTTCGATTCAATTCCGATAAAATCAAAACAAGTCATACTACCAACATAAACCTCTTTACTCCGGAATGCAAACTATTATTTTTAGATAAAAAATCACTTCAGTCAAAGCTACAAACCACTAATAAAAAACAACACAAATAAAACATAAAGACCACCTCATATGAAATCATTTGAGCAACTCTCCGAACACTCCCAATAAAACTATAACTACTCTCTGATCCTCACCTTACCCACAAAACTACAAAAACTATAAACCTCATTAACACAAACGTAAATAACACACTATATTCACTACATCAAAAACCAAAAGGAAAAGGAACAACTATCCAATGAAAAAAAGATAAAACTAAAGCTAAAACTGGCACTAACAAAAAAAAACCGTTCTTTTCTTTTATAAAAAACTTCTTAATTAACAACTTCACTCTATCTATCACTGTTTGAACTAAACCAAAAACCCTCACTACATTTGGTCTTTTTCGAATCTGCACCATTCCTAACACTTTCCGTTCCAACAATACTAAAAAAGCTACCAATAACAACAGAATCAACCTATATACTATTCAAAATATAAAGAACACCACCACAATTATCACAATATAAACCACAATAGGCGACTCTTTGAAAGCAACTAAATATACAAAGTATTTTATTTTTAATTAAACTACTACCTATATAAACAGATTCAAGAGTCCTTGTGACACATATTAGGTGCATGAAACCTATAACTTCTTTAGTTTACTGAATCCCACTTTTCCAACTCCAGTTGCTCCTTCTAGAACAACTACCTTGTTACGCCTTACAAATACTTACGCATTTGGTAGCGGGCGGTAAGTACTCACTTTAAAAACTTTCAAAACAACTTATTAATTTCTTTTTACTAACAAATCTGCTTTTCAAAAATTTTTCAAAATTTTTCCACATATTAATATATAATAACTCATAAATTCAAAGAACTAAGCATGGCGACCTGAACTTTTAAAACAGTATTTTACCATTTATTTACGGACATACACAACTTTTCTAAGTAAAATATAACGAGGATTATCAGTTAAAATAACAAGTTCCCCTGTTTATAAAGTACCGTCTAATTTTTTAAGTTTAATCTAATATATAATTCTTACTATTTACTTAGTAATTGGGTACTAATCCACTTTCTTATAATTCCCTCTTAACAAATACATATAAAATTTTACCTTTCTCATATTTATTTACCAACTTTTTACGATTATTTCTTAATATTTAGAACATAGGTTTAACCGTGATTACTGGCACCTATTTTATCCCCCTACAAAAAAGAACTAAGTCAAAAAAATCATAGCCTAATCTCCCTCGTTGCCTACCAACTATGATTATTACATTACGAATTCTTTTTTAATATTAAAACTTCCAAAATAAAAAAATTTATTCCACTTCCTAAGAGTTCCCCCACAAAGAACCTTATCATAGACAATGATACAGACTTTTTATCCTAATTCTTATTCTCCAAATAAAAAAAAAAACAGCTTTCGCCCTCTTTAAGTTTCAAACTTAACATTTTTAATAAACTAATTTCTTTCTAAGTTAACTTTCAAGATTTAATCCCAATAGTTTATCTTTTAAATGCAACTTAAATATTTTTTTTAAACTAAAACCTTATCTAATTAAATCATTAGAAAGAAAAAACAAATTCCATATATAATAAAAAAAGAAAACAACAAAAAATAAAAAAAAAGAACTTAAATTCAATTGCGGCAAAACCTAGAAACCTTCATTATAAACATTTCCTAAAAATGCCAGATTATACACCTTATCTTACCTAGATCACTACAACTCCCTTATGTGTAGGCTCTTCAGCATAAATATCCTATCAAAATATCCCATTAATTCTGGCACAACACACTTAGAGACTAATCTTATGATATCTTTAGCCCCGAAAACTAATATTTTTTTTAAACTACTGATCTCTTTTCCTAATCTTTACCAACTTAAAGCTCTTAAATTTATTTCATACAAGAAAATCAACAATACAACAATTAAAAAAATCAACCTAATTACGACATTAAAAACGCCACCCAACCTACTACCAATATATGGCAAAAAAATACAAATTTCCAAATCAAACAACATAAAAGAAAGCCCAATAATAAAAAATTGAATAGAAAAACTAGAACTCTTATGCGAAAAGGACTCAAACCCACACTCATAATCTTTTCCTTCCATCAAGGAAAAGAACAAAGACTCACTAACCATCTCCTTCCTCCTAATTATAAATAATAAAGCACACAACAGAAATCCTATAACTAATATAAAATTTAAACTTCCTCTAAAAAAAAAAAACAATAATAAAATAAAAACTAATCCTAACAAAATATTTCCACAGACCCTGCGACAATTAGCATGAAAAACTAATATTCTCCTCCTTAAATTAGAAATACTCCTCTCCTAATAATAACATCCTTTGAACCTTTTAATTGGAAATTAAATGTACTTCCTCTTATACTATGTCATCACCTCCACCTAGTTTAAACTTCGAGACTAGGCCTTCCATTTTCAAACTTGCAATTTACTAGTTTTATTAACTTATATTCTCTCCGAAACTTAAGAAAAAAGCAAACCCATTATCAAAAAAACTACAAATCCCATCAAATAAAAATCTCTTTTTACTAACAAAATTTGCTTTTTTCTTAAGTTTCGGAGAGACAAAAAATTATGATTAACATTGTACAAAAACTGCATTATCCGAACATAAAAAATCACAGAACCTGTTCTTAAAATCAATAAAAAAAAAGAGTACACGACACCTATACTCCTTATTATCCTCTTTACCACTATTAACTTTAACAAAAAACCACCCATGGGTGCTAGTCTTCCCACCAATAAAAAATAAAACACAGATAGTATCTTCTGACCTCCCAATCTCAACACCCTTCCCAAAAAAAAACTAATCATTCCTCTCAAGAAACTTACCCACAAGTAATACATCGTTACTGCATAAACCAAAAAATAGAAAAAAAACAAATAATATCCCATCAAAAAAGACAGAAACAGCCACCTACTATGACCAATTGTAGACCACCTAAACAATTCCTGAAATGAACTTACCCAAATCCTTTGATATCCACCCACCAACACTAACACACCAGCAATCCTCATTAAAATATTAATATCCAACTCAGGAACTAACACTCTAATTAATAGATATGGAATTAACTTTGGATAAACTGACAAAACAAAACACTGCCTTCTTACTAAACCCCCAAAAATATAAGGAACTTGTAAGTAAAAAGGAAATAATCTTAATTTCAAAACTAATCCCACCAACAACAAATAAAAACTAATCACTAAAACCGGACATGAAAAAAAATAATAATTCTGCCTAAACCCTACCTCAAATAATACCCCCCTCAACACCAACACACCAGCCACCGCTTGCACCAAGAAATAATTAATTAAGCTAAAAACACCTTTATTATCCTCATTTTGAAATAAATTAATTAGTAATACCACTACTGAGATTAATTCCAAGACAGCTCAAACAAAGAAATTATTTAAAAAATTTAAAACTAACACAAAAACTAAAACCATAAAAAATAACATACTAATCTTAACACTACATAGGCTATCTATATTTTACAAAAATATTATTTTTCTTAAACTAAAGATCAACCCACCTAATTGTATATTAAAACACCTAACACTAATAATAACACCACTCAAAATACCTTATTAAACTTTCAAACTAGATCACCCATCCCTCGTGGTAAAAAAAACTCCAAAAAAAGAAAATCAAAATACAACAAAAACAAACTAAACTTTATAAACAAAACACCAACCACCTTATGAATTAGACTATTATACCCCAATAAATATCTATTAAATCAATTAATTCACTTTCCAAAACTTATTAAATAGCTTACTCCATAATATGAAAAAAAAATAAAAAACACTGGCAAAACTTTATATGAAAAAAACACAACTCCTTCCTCTAAAGGACTTCAAAAAAAAAGCAAACTAAACCCCCTCATCATAGATATAAAAACCAATCGTACAAAATCTCACTCTAATTTCATATTTTCCATATACAACAACTTCCTCACCCTCATTTTATTAACACCAAGTAACTTAAACACAAACCGTCAAGTATAAAAAGATGTGACCAAAAAACTAAAAAAACCCAACAACCATAAAAACCGATTTATCCCACCTCTCGCCAAATTCTCAAAAATTAAGTCTTTAATTCAAAAACTAGAAAAAAACGGAAAACCAAATATAACCACTCTTCCTAGAAACATTAAAAAAAAAGTAAATGAATCATACTCAGAACTATAAACCCTCAAATCCCGCACGTCTTGAGAATTATTTGCACCATGAATCATCACCCTAGACAATATAAATATTATCGCTTTAAAAAAAGCATGCATCAAAATATAAAATAAAGTCAAAAAATTCAACCTTAATCTCAAACTCATCATCATAAACCTCAACTGACTTGTCGTAGAGTAAGCAATAATCTTTTTAACATCAAATGAAACAAAACTTATCAACCCTCCTAATAAAGAAGTAATTACTCTTATTAAAAAAACATAAGTGTACCCAATACCTAAATCCAATAACATTCGCATCATCAAAAACACTCCAGCCACTACTATAGTCGAAGAATGCAACAAAGAAGAAACAGGAGTTGGGCCTTCTATTGCGTTAGGCAATCAAGGATGAAACAAAAACTGAGAAGATTTCGCCACCACTCTTAAAAAAAAAAAAAAAAAAATAACACCTCTCCTATATCACTCTGTGTTCGTTATAATTAATTTTTCTCTCTTCAAGAGTAACAGCCTTATGAATAAAATTACACCAAAATCCCTCCTCCGATTATAAATAATAGCCTGCAGGCTATTATTAACAGCCTCCATTCGACCAAATCACCACGAAATCAACACATATGATATAATCCTAACACCTTCTCACCCTAAGAACAAAAATAAAAAACTCCCAGAGCTAACTAAAATTAACATAAAGAATAAAAATAAAGCTAATAATATCAAAAAAGAAAAATACTCACTTTCTTCTTTTACATACCGCACCCTAAAGTTAAAAATAGACCAAGAAACCAATAGCCTTACAAAAAAAAAAAAAAAAGAATACCGATCTACGTGAATTGACATCCTATTATTCAACCAATATTCTCCCCTACTAAAAAAAAAATAATCTACTTCTACTCTTAAAAAAGCCATAAACAATATTCTCCTTCTTAGCAATAATAATCTAAATTTAAAAAACTGTGCTATTGTTGCTTTTTTTAATGCATTATTTTTTCCAAACAAAAAAAAAATTTTCAATGAACACAATAGAAACAAAATCACCAATAAAACCCTCATAAACATCCTACTTCAGTATACATAAAACACAAAAAAATTTTTCTTAGACTTCTGCAAATCTCACCTTTATTATTTGATTCTTATTTTAAAAACTATAGTAATTAACTAATAAATACAAAACCAATAACAAAGACAAAAACAACATTCCTCCTCCTAACAATACAAAAAAATAATAACTAACATAACTACTACTAAGGCCTGCATTAATCCCTGATACTCTAAAAACTCCTAACACATCCCCCACTAAAAAAATTAATACCACATACTTAAAACTCACCTTCAAATAATTATCTCAAAAACCTAACATGGTACTCACATAAGTGAATAATAACAATATTCTTCCAACATACACCAACAAAACTAATAGCCCAAAAAAAAAATTATTACTTCTCAAAAGTACTATAAATAAAATAAAACTCCTTAATAACAATGTAAGGATAGAAACTAGAAAACTAGTATTTATCATTAAAATTGTTCTTCTCACAAAAAAAAAAACTAAAAAAAACTCTACATTTATCACAAATTGTCCTCATTAAGAAAAATTCCTTTCGTACTATTTTATTAATTATTAAAAGAAAAAATCTAAACTAGGTTACCCCGTTCTAAACCCAACTCACGTACATTTTTAATTGGTGAACAAACAAACCCTCCAATCTTCTGCAACTGAAAGACAATGTAAGTCGACATCGAGGTCGTAAACTAGTTAGTAAATATGCTCTTATATAACTAATTGCGCTGTTATCCCTAGGGTTGGTTTTTATTATTATTAATTTTCTTTATTAAGAATATAAACATTAAAATTACAATCTTCAATAACTGCCCCAGTTTAAGTATCTACCAAATTACTTATGATGTTAACTTAACCACCTAGGGTCTTTTTTTCTTTTTTTCTCACTATGGCATTTGCACCATAAAAAAAGTTCTAATTTTTAAAAAAGAAAATCTTAATTTGTATTATCTTTCACTAGACTACAATTAATAGACAAATTATTACGCTACTTTAAAGAAAAAACCGCCATTTATTATCACATAGGGCAGACTAGATTTATTATAAGAAGCAATAAACAAAGTTTTTATTAAACAAACAAACTAAATTTTGTCGAATTCCTCCAAAAAACTAAAAATTAAAAATTCTAACTATTTAGCTAATAATATTATTTTAATTTTAAATATACTAATTTTAATATTATTTTCAATCTTATGCTTATCTTTTTACCATGCCAACTAATATAATTAAAAAATATTTTCATTATTGTCTTGTAACTTTCTTAATTTTGTATTGAGCTGTCCCCAATACAAATAACTAACTTCAATTAGCCATCACATACATTCAGCATAAACTAGCTATCATAATTCTTGGTTAACTTTTCATTCCTAAAAATTATTTTAATTTTTATTGCAACAAAAAAGTTCTTACTAATTTTTTTATCGAATTATTTCGAGAACATTCTTCGAATTGACCCCTCATTAAATCATTATGCAAAAGGCAAACAACACTAACATATATTTCCTATTTTCTTGATTCTAATTCACATTAATTCACAAATTTCTATTCACACCAATTACTTCTACATAATATATTATTTTCAACTCCTTCACACTACCTTTCAATCTTTGATAAGGTTTATACATTTTTAAGTAATAAGCTTAATGGTTTAAAACTTAACCTACTCATCTTTTACACTACTTACCCACAATTCTTATCCGGTACTTATTAACATGTAACATTAATCTTACACCAATCACACTTTCACAAGAAGACATCACTATTACAAATAATCTCACCGCCATTTCCTTACTAAAAGAATACAACAAAAACAATAACATCAAAAAACTAAACTCTAAGATTAACAAAACCTTAATTAACTCAACTTTATAAAGCAAAAAAAAAAAAAAGAAAAAAAAAAATAAAGACAAAACCCTAAGCACTTCTCCATCAATAAATGCTAATATATAAAAAAATTCATACCACATCCACAAAATGCCAATATCAAATAGCACATTCATATCCCACATGTTGTACTCCACTAAGATGTCTTCTTGCTATTCGAAATAAACACACTATTAAAAAAATACTCCTCACAATTACATGAAACCTATGAAATCTGGTTGCCATAAAAAATACAGATCTGTATACACTATCTGCAATATTGAACCTAGCTTCTATATACTCTATTAACTGCAAAAGAGTAAAAAAGACCCCCAACGATAACGTAAAAACAAGCCTAACTAACCCCCCTCATGCATTATCTGTTAAAACACTATAATGCGAGTAAGTAACCGTAACTCTTGAACTTAACAAAACTACCGTATTCAATAAAGGAACTCTTATCGGATCTATCGGAACCACTCTTATCGGAGGCCAGTTTTCTCCCACATCTGGAATAATAGTTAAGCCAGAATGAAAAAAGGCTCAAAAAAAACCAAAAAAAAATAAAACTTCTGACAAAATAAATAACATTATACCAATACGTAATCTTTTTTGCACCATAGAAATATGAAACCTCAAATAAGCCCTCTCACGAACCACATCAGCCCACCAACTAAAACTCACATAAACAAGGCCTAATAAAGCTCTGCCTAAAAAAATGAAATACCCAAGGTGCATTCACACCACTAATCTTAATGTTAATCTAAGTGCCATCATCCCCGCTAATAGTGGCCAAGGAGAAGCGTCAACTAAATGAAAAGGATTATTTCGAACAACCACATGAAAAAGGGTTTTCCCATCCTAGAATCAAAAATTCTATGCTTCTCCAAAGCTTCTCTTCCTTTTACATAATTGCTATCAAAACTAACAATATAAAATATACCACACTAGAAATCTGAGCTAACATAATATAAGGCTCTTCTACCGGGGCTCTCCTTAACCAAGTTAAAATAATAAAATTAACCCTCCACACTCAAAAAAAAATTTGATAATAAAAAGAATAAACTTTCATTTCATGTTTCTTTATGCTGAAATTAATAATTGGCATTAACAATAATATAATAATTGACATAACTAAAGCTAACACTCTCAAACTTTTATTTGGAATACATCGCAAAATAGCATACGCAAATAAAAAATACCACTCCGGCTTAATATGAGTAGGTGTTACTAAAGGATTAGCTTTTATAAAATTTTCAGGATCTATAAACATACTAGGCCTAAAAAATACTAATAAAAAAAAGAAAAAAAACAAGAAAAAAAAACCTAACAAATCCTTAATTCTACTGTACGGTCAAAAAAAAATTTTTAACGTGTTACTACTTCCTTTTAAAGGATTATTACTTCTTTTCTCATGCAAAAAAACTAAATGCAATAAAGATAGGACAACTAGGACGAACGGAAATAAAAAATGAAATGTATAAAATCGAGTTAAAGTTGCCCTACCTACAGAAAACCCTCTCCACACCCAATATACAATGCTAGTTCCATACATAGGGATCGCACTCAGTAAATTAGTAATTACAGTAGCCCTCCAAAAACTCATTTGCCTCCAAGGCAAAACATAACCAAAAAAAGCCGTCAACATACTTAAAATTAACATCAATACCCCGACTCCTCATACATGAATTTTTAAAAAAGACTTATAATATAAACCCCGACCTACATGCATAAACAACCCCAACAAAAAAAAGCTTGCACCATTAGCATGAATTGCTCGAATATAAGTTCCAAAATTAACATCTCGATGAATATGTACCACAGAATCAAAAGCATAATTAATATCACTTACATAATGCATAGTCAAAAACAATCTAGTTAAGATCTGCATTACTAAGATAATTCTCACAGTCGAACCTCAATTTCATCAATATGAAATATTGATGGGACTTGGTAGATGATAAAAGCTTCTCATAAAGAGGTCAATTAACGTATTCTTACGTAACAATTCCCTTTAAAAAATTATTTCAATCACTAAATTCCAAATGAATTGGTATAAAACTATGATTTACCCCACAAATTTCACTACACTGTCCAAAAATACTTCTAGGCCGAAAACTATAAATAGAAAGCAAATTCAAACGTCTAGGACAAGCATCCACTTTAATTCTCATAGAAGGAAGAGCTCACGCATGTAATACATCCGTAGAACTCACTAATACTCGTACTTTCGTTATATAAGGCAACTCAACATGCTGATCCACATCTAATAAACGATACGTTGAGTTTTGAATTTCATTATTCATGTAACTATCAAAAGCTAACTCACCCCCAAACTCATTAATCTCATAAGACCAATACCACTGATGCCTAATGGCTTTCATTGTCAGATCATACTTAGTTGCACCTTCTATAAAATATATTAAAAAAAGAGAAGGCACACCTAACGAAATTAATAACAAACCTGGTACTAATGTTCAACTAAACTCCAATAATTCAGAAGAATAATATCCTTTTAACATAAATTTTGTACTTTTAAACACGATCTTCATAAAAAATAAAAACATTACTAAAATTAATATTAAAACTATCAAACTATAATCATGAAACAACAAGACCTCTGTTCTAACATTATTATATGTATCTTGAAGTAATAATGAATTATATATTGTCAC